CTGCACCAGGTGCATTTCCCCAAGGGTGTCCTAAGGTTCCTCCACCAAATTGAAGTACGGAATCATCTCCAAAGATTTCGGTCAAAGCAGGCATATGCCAAACATGGATACCCCCTGAAGCCACAGGTATAACACCAGGCATAGAGACCCAATCTTGAGTGAAAAAGATACCACGACTACGATCTTTTTCAATATAATCATCACGTAATAAATCAACAAAACCTAAAGTCATCTCACGCTCCCCTTCCAGTTTACCTACTACTGTACCAGAGTGAATATGATCTCCACCAGACATACGTAATGCTTTAGCTAGTACACGGAAATGCATACCATGGTTTTTCTGTCTATCAATAACTGCATGCATTGCGCGGTGGATGTGAAGAAGTAGACCATTATCACGACAATAAAAAGCCAAACTAGTATTTGCAGTGAATCCCCCGGTTAAGTAGTCATGCATTACGATAGGAACTCCCAATTCTCTAGCAAATATTGCTCTTTTGAGCATTTCTTCAGATGTACCTGCAGTAGCATTCAAGTAGTGCCCTTTGATTTCACCTGTTTCGGCCTGTGCTTTATAAAGTGCTTCGGCACAGAACAAGAAACGATCTCTCCAACGCATAAATGGTTGTGAGTTTACGTTTTCATCATCTTTGGTAAAATCAAGTCCACCACGTAGACATTCATAACATGCTCTACCGTAGTTCTTTGCGGATAATCCCAATTTTGGTTTAATAGTACATCCCAATAGAGGACGACCATATTTGTTCAACTTATCTCTTTCAGATTGGATACCATGAGGTGGGCCTTGGAAAGTTTTTGAATAAGCAGGGGGAATTCGTAAGTCTTCCAAGCGTAGAGCTCGTAGGGCTTTGAAACCAAATACATTACCTACAATAGAAGTAAACATGTTAGTAACAGAACCTTCTTCAAAAAGGTCTAAAGGATAAGCTACATAGGCAATAAATTGATTTTCTTCTCCAACAACAGGCTCGATATGATAGCATCGCCCTTTGTAACGATCAAGACTGGTAAGTCCATCAGTCCAAACAGTTGTCCATGTACCAGTAGAAGATTCTGCCGCTACTGCAGCTCCTGCTTCTTCAGGGGGGACTCCGGGTTGAGGAGTTACTCGGAACGCTGCCAAGATATCAGTATCTTTGGTTTCGTACTCAGGAGTATAATAAGTAAGTTTGTAATCTTTAACCCCTGCTTTAAACCCAACACTTGCTTTAGTCTCTGTTTGTGGTGACATAAGCCCCTTTCTACAACTTATGAATTAAGAATTGTCAAAAGAACAAGATCTACTCGAGATGGATTTTCAATGGAGTAAAAATCTTTCATTTCCAAAAAAATCAATTAGGATTTTTAATTGTTATGTTAACATGTCATTTGGAGGTTTTTTTGAGTGTATTTGATGCACCAAATACACCCTTATTATATGCTCTTTGATATATATAGTGCAAGCGAATCTTGTTTTGCAAATTGATAAATTTCTAATGAGATTTTTCCTATAGAATCTATTTCTTATTTGAAATCAAAATATTTAAATACGCATTTCCCTCTTGACACTTCCCTCTTGACAGTGATATGTTTTTTATATGTAAATCCTAGAAAATAAGCATAATTAATCTACGAAAGAATTTAAAAAAAGAAATCTATATGAAAAAAGAAAGAAACATTGACTGAACCTAAGAATGAACTCATTGAAATTGAATGAATAAAGGATTGAATAAGATTCAATCGCTTAGATCGTTAACTAAATAAAAAGTTATTTCCTTTTTATTTTTTATTGAATTAATTGATCAGCTTGCTATCGAATATTGCTTTTTGCTTTGGTACTATAAAAAAAAACTGCAAAATATTTCATTTTTTTTATAATTATGAATCCTACTAATTCTAATCCTGTGGTTTCCACACAAAATATAGGGCATATTGTTCAAATTATTGGCCCAGTACTCGATATTGTCTTTCCTCCGGGCAAAATGCCTAATATTTATAATGCTTTGGTAGTTAAAGGTCCATATACGGTTGGTCAGCAGATTAATGTTACTTGTGAGGTGCAACAATTATTAGGAAATAATCGAGTTAGAGCTGTAGCTATGAGTGCTACAGATGGTTTAACGAGAGGAATGGAAGTGATTGATACAGGGGCTGCTATAAGTGTTCCAGTTGGTGAAGCAACCCTCGGACGAATTTTCAACGTTCTTGGAGAGCCTGTTGATAATTTAGGCCCTTTAGATATTAGTAAAACATCTCCTATTCATAGATCTGCACCCGCCTTTGTAGAATTAGATACAAGATTATCAATCTTTGAAACAGGTATTAAAGTAGTAGATCTTTTAGCTCCTTACCGCCGTGGAGGAAAAATAGGACTATTCGGGGGAGCTGGAGTAGGTAAAACAGTACTGATCATGGAATTGATCAACAACATTGCTAAAGCTCACGGAGGTGTATCCGTATTTGGTGGAGTAGGGGAACGTACTCGTGAGGGAAATGATCTTTATATTGAAATGAAAGAATCCGGAGTGATTAATGAAAAAAATCTTTCGGAATCAAAAGTAGCTCTAGTCTATGGTCAAATGAATGAACCCCCGGGAGCTCGTATGAGAGTTGGTTTAACTGCCCTAACTATGGCAGAATATTTTCGAGATATTAATAAACAAGATGTGCTTCTATTCATCGACAATATCTTTCGTTTCGTCCAAGCAGGATCAGAGGTATCCGCTTTATTAGGTAGAATGCCTTCCGCAGTTGGTTATCAACCCACCCTTAGTACAGAAATGGGTTCTTTGCAAGAAAGAATTACTTCTACGAAAAAGGGAGCTATAACTTCAATCCAAGCAGTTTACGTACCTGCGGATGACTTGACTGACCCTGCTCCTGCTACAACATTTGCACATTTAGATGCTACTACCGTACTATCAAGACCATTAGCTGCTAAAGGTATTTATCCAGCAGTGAGTCCCTTAGATTCAACGTCAACTATGTTACAACCAAAGATTGTTGGCATTGAACATTATGAAACTGCGCAAAGAGTTAAGCAAACTTCACAACGTTACAAAGAACTTCAGGACATTATAGCAATTCTCGGATTGGATGAATTATCCGAGGAGGATCGTTTAACTGTAGCAAGAGCACGAAAAATTGAGCGTTTCTTATCACAACCCTTCTTCGTGGCAGAAGTCTTTACTGGTTCTCCAGGAAAATATGTTGGTCTTGCAGAAACTATTAGGGGATTTCAACTTATCCTTTCTGGAGAATTAGACGCTTTGCCCGAGCAAGCTTTTTATTTGGTGGGTAACATCGATGAAGCTACCGCGAAAGCTATCAATTTAGAAGTGAAGTAGAGAGCAATTTGAAGAAATGACCTTAAAACTTTGTGTACTGACTCCTAATCGAATTATTTTGGATTCAGAAGTAAAAGAAATCATTTTATCTACAAATAGTGGTCAAATTGGTGTATTACCAAATCACACTCCTATTGCCACAGCTGTAGATATAGGTCTTTTGAGAATACGCATCAACGACCAATGGTTAAGGGTGGCTCTAATGGGTGGTTTTGCCAGAATTGGAAATAATGAAATCATCATTTTAGGAAATGATGCAGAGATAAGTACTGACATTGATCCGCAAGAAGCTCAAGAAGCTCTTGAAATAGCTGAAGCTAACTTGAGGAAAGCTAAGGGTAAGAGACAACTGATTGAAGCGAATCTAGCTCTTAGACGAGCTAGGACACGAGTAGAGGCTGTTAATGTTATTTCTTAACATTGTATTTTAAAATTAGTCAATACATCAAATAAATCCAAATAAGTTTTATGAAAGTTTTTTTGATACTATCTTCTTCAAATTGAAAAAAATCACTTTGAATCAGATACAAGGAAAAGATCCATTAAGTAGAAAAACTTATTAGATACCAGGGTTAGTATCTAATAAGTTCTACCTACTATTGGATTTGAACCAATGACTCCTGCCGTATGAAAGCAATACTCTAACCACTGAGTTAAGTAGGTAATTCAAAACAAAAAAGAAAATTCTATCACTTTTCTTTTCTAATTATAGATAGAATATTCTTTCTAAGCAATACCAATCTATTAACAGTAAATAGATCAGAGATTTCTCATATGGATTAGGATATGGATTAGGCTTGACAAAAAAGATTTTTTGTATTAAGATTTTTTGTACAAGGGCTATAGCTCAGTTGGTAGAGCACCTCGTTTACACGTGCGCCAATGTTTTTCAAAGAAGCATGCAATGAACATGATTAGTCTTATTCAAAAATCAATGTCTTACTCCATATATTAAAAATAAGAGAGAACAATAGCCTGACAAATAGTCGGTTTAGTATGATTTTGATGTGATTTTCGATACAAAATCTAATAAAACCACTCATTGATTTGTTAATTGATAAGGTTAATAGCTAAATCTATTCAATGCTAGGCATAATGAGTATAAGGATCTCAAAAAAACTCTTTTCGTCCTATGAACTTTAAGGTGTATAAAGTCTCATATTCGACTCTTACATACAGCAGAACGATAGAGATTCTATTTATTTCAAATTAGGTGAAATAGGCCGAAGGCAGACCTAAGTCAAGGTAACCCTTCTTTGAAAAACTTTGGTATTGCTCTTAGATCAGGATACCCATAATGAATCAGAGTACATGGAACCATCTTTTTATCTTCATTTTTCCCATAATGAAATAATATGGTGGATTAACTGATTTTCTTTCAGTTAATGAAAGAGCCCAATGCAATAAACTGCATGTTGGGTCTTTGAAACAGTTCGAATCATTTCGATAATAAATTCAGTTTGATCTCTTTTACCGAGAAGGTCTACGGTTCGAATCCGTATAGCCCTAATCCATTTCATTTTTCAAGACTTTTTTTTTTGAAAGAGTTTTCAAAATAGAAAGATATGAAAGAAAAAATAGAACTCTCTTTCAAAATATCTTAAAAGATACTAAGATTAAGAATAGTATCCCGAATAAACTAATTATTTAATA